ACGCTCTGTAGGATTTGAACCTACGACATCGGGTTTTGGAGACCCACGTTCTACCGAACTGAACTAAGAGCGCTTTATTATCACAATGAATATTTTGTGATCCCAATACGTCTTGCATATATACTATCATAAAATTAAAGATTTTTTATGTATATCCAATTTTCTTTTAATCGATCTCAATTGATCCCCCGTTACTGTTCAGAAGATAAGTAATAGGTAGGGATGACAGGATTCGAACCCGTGACATTTTGTACCCAAAACAAACGCGCTACCAAGCTGCGCTACATCCCTTTCAATTGGTCTACAGTGTCATTGTAGAGAATCCCTGTTTTGTTTTCCATATCTTTATTTCTTCCATTGATATACACAAATATCTTGTCATTTCTTCTTTTTGGTCTCATATAACATATAATTATATTAAAAATAGTAAAAGACTTCTATTTTCTATTCTATTTCTATTATATTATTCTATTTCTATTATATTAAAGTATGAAATAAATATGAGACCCTGTAAAAAATGACTATTTTTCGAGAATTTCTGGCCTAAAGGGGCCTATTTGTTTCTTTTAAGATTCGGAAAAGTACGATCTATTTTGTACATTTCAACTTGAATTATAGGAATTCCGCGTACAAATACAAGCGGTCAGTCATTAAGTACATATACACATCTGGTTATATATGTATTAGCATTATGTATTAGAAATAATAAAGAAGGAGGAGAATTTAAAATGCGAGATCTAAAAACATATCTCTCCGTGGCACCGGTAGTAAGTACTCTATGGTTCGGGTCTTTAGCAGGTTTATTGATAGAGATCAATCGTTTTTTTCCGGATGCGTTGATATTCCCCTTTTTTTCATTCTAGTTATTGATATGGTAGGGGGGGAAGAGGATTAGAGATAGAATCAAATATCTGTAACTAATCCCTTCCCTTCTTTTTTTTTTCGAATATACGTTAGAAAAACAAAAAGGGGATTCCCCCTCGGTGAAACTAGTAATTCGGGCCAGGCTCAAATTTAAATAAAATTAATAAAAAATAGAGTAAAATGTGATGGTTGGGGCAACAATATCATACAAGATACTTAAATAAAAATGAAATGCTGTACGGCAATTTAAAATTCTAAATAATATAGTTAGAAATCATTATATTACTTACTTATTAATATATTGTTATTATTACTATATTGATTTATATTGATTTATTGCAACGAAACCTTTCTTTCATAATTCGATTTCGAGTTACCTGTTTTTTTTGTTCCTTTCTTCTTCCTCGTTTCGGATCGGAAAATCAAAGAGTTGAATGAATCAAAAACCAAAGGAGGCTCATGGCCAAGGGTAAAGATGTCCGAGTAACGGTGATTTTGGAATGTACCAGTTGTGTTCGAAATCGTGTTAATAAGGAATCAACGGGCATTTCCAGATATATTACTCAAAAGAATCGACATAATACGCCTAGTCGATTGGAATTGAGAAAATTCTGTCCCTGTTGTTACAAACATACGATTCACGGGGAGATAAAGAAATAGATCGAACCGGTCACTCGTGTGTCAGTCTTCCGTTCCAAGGAAGATCAAAAATGACATATTAGATATATCTAATATATAACAATATATAATATATATTAATATATAATATATATTAATTTTAATATAAACAAACCAAATCCTATTTCGATCAGATCAACCGTGATGGAGAATTAAGAAATAGGATTAGGATCTTTTCTTTAGGATAAGGAATAAACAAACCATGGATAAATCCAAGCGAATCTTTCTTAAATCCAAGCGATCTTTTCGTAGGCGTTTGCCTCCGATCCAATCGGGGGATCGAATTGATTATAGAAACATGAGTTTAATTAGTCGATTTATTAGCGAACAAGGAAAAATATTATCTAGACGGGTGAATCGATTGACCTTAAAACAACAACGATTAATTACTATTGCTATAAAACAAGCTCGTATTTTATCTCCGTTACCTTTTCTTAATAATGAGAAACAATTTGAAAGAAGCGAGTCAACCGCTAGAACTACTGGTCTTAGAACCAGAAAAAAATAGGCTGACTCTTGAATTGAATCAAAAAAAATCCCAATCCAAACTCAAATGTGGATTGACGCTTTTTTTTTTTCGAAAAATAGGAAATCCAGATTTGATTGTCGTGTCGTTTGAAAAAAAAAAAAAAAAATTGGGGAAGAATAGAAGAATAAGAAATATTTTTTATTCAACATGTTTCTTCATTTTCATTTTGACGACTTTTTCATATTTTATCATACTAATTTCTACTCTACCTTCCCAGAGTTCATTCTCCAGGGAACTCCATTTAAACCATTCCAACGGATTCCCTTCACTCTCTTTATTTTATGATCTCATTGGAAATCATATAAAGACAACTCTTATTTAATATAGCTATTTGTGCAAGTATTTTACGATTAAGAAGCAATTGTTTCTTGTACAGATTGTGTATTAACTTACTATAACTAAAGTATACTTTCTTGTCTCGAATTACTGCATTTATACGAGTAATCCACAAACGACGAAAATCTCTCTTTTGTCTACCCCTATCCCGATGAGCCGAAACCAAAGCTCTTATTTTCTGTTGAGTAATAGTCCGAGTAAGTCTTGAATGAGCCCCTCGAAAAGTTGATGCAAATAAACGGATTTTTGTTCTACGTCTTCGAGCTATATACCCTCGTTTAATTCTGGTCATTGAATAAATGAAACTTTGATGAATAACTAATTGATTTCCTTTCTTTCAGTTATTCCCTTCCCGTGTCCTAGTCTATTAATAACAAAACGGATTCTTCCAATGTATAAAATAAAAATTCCAATGGCTTTTGCTACTCTAACCTTCCCGACCACGATTTTTTTCTAGGCATTTCGCCTAGAAATCAAAATTGTATTGATACTAGGTATCAAAAACACATAGTAAATAAAAAAGTAATAAATAAAAATGGATTATAGTGGGTTCCATCGTTTCTATGGTTACTTCTTAAACGGCGAGGTCCTCTCTATACACCGGAGCCCTTCCTTCATTTAATCAATGTTATTGTTAACTTGTACAGTTCACGCCCTTTGGCTCTACCCATAATTATCTAGTACTAGGTCTTTCACAACGAGATCTATTTATACAGTAACGGTATTTAATTATGAAGATTTGCTGAGTAGCTGACCCTGTTAGTCCGTTCTTGCAAGAATAAGGCCTAAAATTTTGACTTTTTAAAATAAGATTTCCCCTGCTTAATGAATACCATTTGCTATCAATGGGGAATCCTTTCTCATCTTAAATTTTAAATTGAGGTGATTGGATTTGCACCAACGGGAACCATACATTTGATACCCCAACCGAAGGATAGATCTTTTTTTAAGATATTGAATATTCAATGGAGTTCGTCCATTCTATTCTATCCTACTCACTGGTACGGATCGGTGATACTGGATCAATTGTTTTCTTTCTTTTGTCCTAGTCCATGGTCTGAACGAGTCGCACATACACCCTAGTACATGTTCCTCGTCGCTGAGGACATCCTCCAAGAGCGGGGGATTTCGTGACATTTCTGATTGGCTGTCTTGTGTTTCTAATAAGTTGTTTAATAGTTGGCATGTTGAATCATATATATAATGTGCTGGTTTAGATCGATCTTAACCGGATGCTTAGGAATTCTTTATTTTTTTTTTTTTTTTTTTTTCTATATTTTTAATTTCTATATTTTCTATATTAAGAAATTAATAAATAGAATATTAAATCCGGTAAGAAGATAAAATACCAAATCACGAATTCATGTGAAATCCTTGTTCTTTTTCTTTTTTATTCAGTCGCTACAAGATCAACAATTCCATGAGCTTGGGCTTCTGTTGCTGACATAAAAACATCTCTTTCCATGTCTTCGGATACAACCCATAGGGGTTTGCCTGTCCTTTGTGCATAAACCCTTGTGATGGTTTCGCGCAGCTTCAGCAGCTCTTCCGCTTCCAGGACAAATTCTCCCGTCTGTGCCTCGTAAAAAGAACTAGCAGGTTGATGGATCATTACCCTGATAATATATGATATAACATAAAAAATGTTTCTTCTATCTCGCATGATGAAAGTGAGGAGATAAAGAATAATCAAAAAGATATAATTGAACAACCGTACAGGCATCTTTTGCGCATTGCATACGGCTCTATAATGGAATTCGCTTTTTTTACCTTACCTTACTTACATCGAAGAAATAGAAAATAAATGATAGGGTCTATCAGACTCGGGTTGGTAAATGATCCAATAACCATCCTTCCTTTTGTAGTAGTTCAAAAATACTATAAAAATACTATGATGGTTCCGTTGCTTTATATATTTATTTCATCTGTTATTTAGCAATCCCAAAGTTTCTTTTTTTTTTTCAAATAAAAAAACAAGATTTATTTTCATATTCTTTCATAACCTAAAAATTGTTAAGATTAAGAGCCCCTGCTGTGAAAACAAAAAAGTTTGTGACGCTGAAATAGGCCTCCCGATAGATTGGCTAAAATCGAAAATGCCTTTTTATCTCATACTACTCTTTCGATACGTAATCTAAGGGTTTAAAAAAAATTTCTCATATCGAATTCGAAGTGCCATGCTATTATTACTTAATATTCATATAGTGCGAAGGCATAGTTTTCTTTTTTTCTCTCAAATCAAATAAAAAACTCATTGGCGCCGAGCGTGAGGGAATGCTAGACGTTTGGTAATTTCCCCTCCAACAAGAATAAAAGATCCCATCGAAGCGGCTAATCCCATGCATATTGTCTGTATATCTGGTCGCACAAATTGCATAGTATCATAAATAGCTACTCCGGGTATTACCCATCCGCCAGGAGAGTTTATAAACAAATACAGATCTTTGGTATCATCCTCTATGCTGAGATATACCATAAGACCAATAAGTTGATTCGAGATCTCGCTATCAACCCCTTGGCCTAAAAAAAGTAATCTTTCTCGATAAAGTCGGTTGATTGGGATAAAACGATATCCCTTAGAAACCGTACATGCACCTTTTGATGCATACGGTTCAACAAAAATCATGAAAAAAAGGAATCAATGTGTAGATTCTAGCTTTTTTTTTCCTAACAGGTTTTTTTAACTTATAAAATGGACTTTTCTTTCATTTTTCAAGAAAGATGAGTTTTGGCCTGTTTTGTTTATCTAAAAAAAAAATTGCTAAACTTATCTGACTAACTTCTCATTGATGTATTGTTTCATCGAGATACAATCTAAATCGCGATGTAATTTTCTTGTTCCTGACTGGGCTTCTTCAATTTTTTTAGGTTTATGCTCTACTCCGAGTAAAGATCCGCCCGATTTGGATTTGTACATATAGGACAAATGCCCCAATACCACGTCCTTTTGCTATGACTTCTCCATTTTTATTTTATTTTTTTTTTTTCAATTTATTTCATGTCTTCCAACAAATATTCAACGCATTTATCATATTACTCGACTGATTAACAGTTTGAGATCACTTCTATTTCTAAATATCTAAATAAATAGAAATAACTAAAATATTATATAAATATGATATTAAGTCGTAATCATAAATATATTTATTACCAATTGGTTTTCTTTCTAAACGGAGCCTGGATACTTCATTTGATTGGTCTAACCAAGCCAACCATAAATTATTCTAATTGATAATATTAGTCCGTATACCCTCCCTAAAAAATGGATCTAATTGCACTTCACGCTCCAAATTTTTGATAATTGAATCAATCTTTCTCGGGCGAAAGAGGGGATATCTCGATCGGGGAAGAGAACGGGGAAATACCGTATGCCCAATATATCTGACAAGTCGCACTATACGTCAATCCACAATGCATCTTCCTCTCCAGGACTTCGAAAAGGTACTCTTGGAACACCAATAGGCATTAAATAAAAGAAAAATTAAGTACTATATCTCACTTTGATGTGAAAGCGTAACAGTGGGTTTAGTGGCCTAATACTATTGATTTTATTATCCTATTTTCTCCATAGATTGACTAAGTTCATAAAAAAAGAAGACAAAATGAATAAAGGAAAATTCTTACAAATGAGTCCTTTGAATGATGAACAAATATATATATATTCACTCATATAAAATGGTATCAACCCCCTTACCATTGCGTATTGTTACTTATCGGGTGTAGAATAGATCTGCTTCTTTTTGTTCCTACGAACAAAATAGTTTCATTATTACTAAAAGTAATTATTACGAAAAGCATCAAACAAATATTAATCCTTTCCCCGAGAGAATCCCCTAAAAAAGGGGTCTATAGCATAGCTTTTTCCAATGCAATAAAGTTACATTGTGTCTATTTTTCGTTGATAAAGGGGTATTTCCATGGGTTTGCCTTGGTATCGTGTTCATACCGTCGTATTGAATGATCCCGGTCGTTTGATTTCTGTCCATATAATGCATACAGCTCTGGTTGCTGGTTGGGCCGGTTCGATGGCTCTATACGAATTAGCCGTTTTTGATCCCTCTGATCCTGTTCTTGATCCAATGTGGAGACAGGGTATGTTCGTTATACCCTTCATGACTCGTTTAGGAATAACGAATTCATGGGGCGGTTGGAGTATTACAGGGGGGACTGTAACGAATCCGGGTATTTGGAGTTACGAAGGTGTGGCCGGGGCACATATTGTGTTTTCTGGCTTGTGTTTTTTGGCAGCTATCTGGCATTGGGTGTATTGGGATCTAGAAATATTTACTGATGAACGTACAGGAAAACCCTCTTTGGATTTGCCTAAGATCTTTGGAATTCATTTATTTCTCTCAGGGGTGGCTTGCTTTGGTTTTGGTGCATTTCATGTAACAGGATTGTATGGTCCTGGAATATGGGTGTCCGATCCTTATGGACTAACCGGAAGGGTACAGGCCGTAAATCCAGCGTGGGGTGTGGAGGGTTTTGATCCTTTTGTTCCGGGAGGAATAGCTTCTCATCATATTGCAGCAGGGACCTTAGGTATATTGGCAGGTCTATTTCATCTTAGTGTTCGTCCACCCCAACGCCTATACAAAGGATTACGTATGGGAAATATTGAAACCGTCCTTTCCAGTAGTATTGCTGCTGTCTTTTTTGCAGCTTTTGTAGTTGCTGGAACTATGTGGTATGGTTCAGCAACTACCCCGATTGAATTGTTTGGTCCCACGCGCTATCAATGGGATCAAGGATATTTCCAACAAGAAATATATCGAAGAATTGGTGCTGGCTTAGCCGAAAATCAAAGTTTATCCGAAGCTTGGTCTAAAATTCCTGAAAAACTAGCTTTTTATGATTACATCGGCAATAATCCGGCAAAAGGGGGATTATTCAGAGCGGGCTCAATGGACAACGGGGATGGAATAGCTGTTGGGTGGTTAGGACATCCTATCTTTAGAGATAAAGAGGGGCATGAACTTTTTGTACGTCGTATGCCGACGTTTTTTGAAACATTTCCAGTTGTTTTGGTCGACGGGGACGGAATTGTTAGAGCCGATGTTCCTTTTAGAAGGGCAGAATCAAAATATAGTGTCGAACAAGTAGGTGTAACTGTTGAGTTCTATGGCGGCGAACTGAATGGAGTCAGTTATAGCGACCCTGCTACTGTGAAAAAATATGCTAGACGTGCTCAATTGGGTGAAATTTTTGAATTAGACCGTGCTACTTTGAAATCCGATGGTGTTTTTCGTAGCAGTCCAAGGGGTTGGTTTACCTTTGGGCATGCTTCGTTTGCTTTGCTCTTCTTCTTCGGACACATTTGGCATGGTGCTAGAACCTTGTTTAGAGATGTTTTTGCTGGTATTGATCCGGATTTAGATGCTCAAGTGGAATTTGGAACATTCCAAAAACTTGGAGATCCAACTACACGAAGACAGGTAGTTTGATACAATATTGCTTTGTTACTTTTCGTTTTTATTTTATTTGACTGACTATAGGTTGGGGTACCGGATAAATCTTGATTTGACATTTGACTCGCTGCCTTTTCTTTGACTTTTGTTCTTTCTTTATCCGGGAGACGGTCCAAAATAAACAGGTATGGAAGCTATAATTGTAAACCACGATCGAATCTATGGAAGCATTGGTTTATACATTCCTTTTAGTCTCAACTCTAGGAATAATTTTTTTCGCTATCTTTTTTCGCGAACCGCCTAAAGTTCCAACTAAAAAGTAAAAGGGTGAAATGATTTTTCATTATCTCAATTGAAAGTAATGATCCTCCCACTATTGGGAGGATCATTACTTCGACTAGTCCCCGTGTTCCTCGAATGGATCTCTTAGTTGTTGAGAGGGTTGCCCAAACGCAGTATATAAGGCGTACCCAGTAAAACTTACAAGTAAACCAGATAAAAAGATGGCGACTAGGGTTGCTGTTTCCATTATTATATAGTTTTAAGACATTATGTAGTTTTAAGACCACAATGGATCTATGATAAGATCATTTATTTACAACGGAATGGTATACAAAGTCAACAGATCTTAATGAATATAAAATATTATGGCTACACAAACCGTTGAGGGTAGTTCTAGATCTGGCCGCCCAAAACGAACTAATGCCGGGAGTTTATTGAAACCATTGAATTCAGAATATGGTAAAGTAGCTCCTGGTTGGGGAACTACTCCTTTGATGGGTCTTGCAATGGCTCTATTTGCAGTATTTCTATCTATTATTTTGGAGATTTATAATTCTTCCATTTTACTGGATGGAATTTCAATGAATTAGATTTACAAGAACCATTAACTAGCTTTTTCAATCCAAAGTGAAGCGTTTAGTTTTCTGATTTTTATCCCATTCTATTTTGGTAGTTCGACCGTGGAATTTCTTTTTTTCTGTATTTCCGGAATATGAGTGTGTGACTTGGTATAATTGATCCTATGGCTAGTACAGAGAATAGATCTGTCATCTTGATAGAGATGGTTTTACTTCGTCGGATATTCGTTTTAGTATCTGGAGCACGGAATATATGAAATAGATTACTATAGATTACTAAAGTATTAGAACTATGATTCATACTTAATAGTCAGACCTCGTGGCCGGACTTCAAAAAATTTTTAAAAGAGTTAGAAGTTCTAAATAGAAAGATTTTTATTCTTTCAAACTTCCGTTTATGCTTATTTTGATCAAAGGACAAAGATTTCTTTTGATTTTTCGTCATTAGATCTAGTCATTGAATAAGTGATGATCCAACGGTTCTTAACTCAGGGAATTTTGGGACTTAGTTTGAGAAGGTTTTATTGAATCATCGTGGTTCTAGTATGAATCTGAGGTTTTAATTGATTCATAGGGTCTTAACAAGAGAATTCCTATCAATAAAAAAAAACAGCAGTAAAGCCGCATTACACATAAATAACAACAAAGAAAATAGGTAAATAGAAGATTCAAGAGGCCTATAACGATCAATATAGAGACGAATGAGCCGACTTGATTTTTTGGCATTATAACCACAAAGAATAGTTTTCGGGTTTTTATTCTTTCATATCTTAAGAAAAAATGGAATCATAGAATTAATAAAATTGAAACTTTCTATTCCACACATCCGTTAGAACTATAGTATTGGGGTGTTTCTGTTTGAGCCGTACGAGATGAAATTTTCATATACGGTTCTCGGGGGGGGGTCTCCTTGGTTTACCTATCTCAATAAAATCTATGATTGGTTCGAAGAACGTCTTGAGATTCAGGCAATTGCAGATGATATAACTAGTAAATATGTTCCTCCTCACGTCAACATATTTTATTGTCTAGGAGGAATTACGCTTACTTGTTTTTTAGTACAAGTAGCTACGGGGTTTGCTATGACTTTTTATTATCGTCCGACCGTTACAGAGGCTTTTGCTTCTGTTCAATATATAATGACTGAAGTTAACTTTGGTTGGTTAATCCGATCAGTTCATCGATGGTCGGCAAGTATGATGGTCCTAATGATGATTCTGCACGTATTTCGTGTGTATCTCACCGGTGGTTTTAAAAAACCTCGTGAATTGACTTGGGTTACAGGTGTGGTTTTGGGTGTATTAACCGCATCTTTTGGTGTAACT